ATTGGTTTGATTGCGTGATGGACTCCTCTGAAAAACTTTGGCGCACGTGTAAACGAGGTGCTCTACCTAACTGAGCTATAGCCCTTGTGTTTGTGATACATATTTTATCTTATCATGTAGCTAATTTCTTGTCAAGATTAATATTACATGGTCGAACATTATGTCTCTTTAATTTCGTTGTTTATTGGTATTGCTTAGAAAGAATATTGGATTTATAATCCTATCAATGCGATAGGTATCTCTTTACCTTCTCTTTACGATGATAAATAACCTACTTAACTCAGTGGTTAGAGTATTGCTTTCATACGGCAGGAGTCATTGGTTCAAATCCAATAGTAGGTATAACTTATTAGACACCATGGATCATGGTGTCTAATAAGTTTTTGTAATCCGTTTTTGTTTCTTTTTTTTTTTTACACGTCAGCTAGTTACAAAATCAAATCGTATTGAGAGCCTCGACTCGTGTCCGAGCTCGTCTGAGAGCTAGATTTGCCTCAATTGTTTGTCTCTTGCCTTCAGCTTTTCTCAAGTTAGCTTCTGCTATTTCAAGAGTTTGCTGAGCTTCTTGTGGATCAATGTCACTATTCTTCTCGGCATCATTTACTAAAATAGTGATTTCATTATTGCCTATTCTAGCAAAACCGCCCATTAGAGCCATCGTTAACCATTGGTTATTAAGGCGTATTTTCAAAATACCTATATCAACAGCTGTGGCAATCGGCGCGTGATTTGGTAATACGCCAATTTGTCCACTATTAGTAGATAAAATGATTTCTTTTACTTCTGAATCCCAAACAATTCGATTCGGAGTCAGTACACAAAGATTTAAGGTCATTTCTTCAATTTACTCTCCATTTCTAAGTTCGTAGCCTTCGCAGTAGCTTCGTCGATGTTACCCACTAAGTAAAAGGCCTGTTCAGGAAGAGAATCAAATTCTCCAGAAAGGATCAATTTAAACCCTCTAATTGTTTCCGCTAGACCAACATATTTTCCCGGAGAACCTGTAAATACTTCTGCGACGAAAAAGGGTTGTGATAAGAAACGCTCAATTTTTCGTGCTCTTGCTACGGTTAAGCGATCCTCTTCGGATAATTCGTCCAACCCCAGGATAGCTATAATGTCCTGAAGCTCCTTGTAACGTTGTAAAGTTTGCTTGACTTGTTGCGCAGTTTCATAATGTTCCTCGCCAACGATTCGAGGTTGTAGCATAGTTGACGTTGAATCTAAAGGATCTACCGCTGGATAGATACCTTTGGCAGCTAATCCTCTTGATAGTACGGTAGTCGCATCTAAATGTGCAAATGTGGTGGCAGGAGCGGGGTCAGTCAAATCGTCCGCAGGTACATAAACTGCTTGAATAGAGGTTATGGACCCTTTTTTCGTAGAAGTAATTCTTTCTTGTAAAGAACCCATTTCGGTACTAAGGGTGGGTTGATAACCCACAGCAGAAGGCATTCTACCCAATAAAGCGGATACCTCGGATCCTGCTTGTACGAAGCGGAAGATATTGTCAATAAATAGAAGTACGTCTTGCTTATTAACATCTCGGAAATATTCTGCCATAGTTAAGGCAGTCAGACCAACTCTCATACGAGCTCCCGGCGGTTCATTCATCTGACCGTAGACTAGGGCTACTTTTGATTCCGCAAGATTTTCTTCATTAATGACTTTAGATTCTTTCATTTCCATGTAAAGATCATTTCCTTCACGAGTCCGTTCGCCTACTCCACCAAATACGGATACACCACCATGAGCTTTGGCAATGTTGTTGATCAATTCCATAATTAGTACTGTTTTACCCACGCCAGCCCCACCGAATAGTCCGATTTTTCCCCCACGACGATAAGGGGCCAAAAGATCTACTACTTTAATTCCTGTTTCAAAAATAGATAATTTTGTATCTAATTGTATAAAAGCAGGCGCGGATTTATGGATAGGAGATGTTGTGCCAGTATCGACCGGACCTAAATTATCAACAGGTTCCCCAAGCACGTTGAAAATTCGTCCTAGAGTCGCTCCGCCGACGGGAACACTTAGAGGATTTCCCATATCAATCACGTCCATTCCTCTCTTTAAACCCTCTGTCGCACTCATAGCTATAGCTCTAACTCGATTGTTCCCTAATAATTGCTGTACTTCACAAGTCACATTAATTTCTTGACCAAGAGTATCTCGACCCTTAACCACCAGAGCATTGTAAATATTAGGCATCTTGCCCGGGGGAAAAGCTACATCCAGTACCGGACCAATGATTTGGGCAATACGTCCCAGGTTTTTTTTTTCACGTATCGAAACCTGTGGATCCGAAGTAGTAGGATTTATTCTCATAATAAAAAAAATATGTTAAATTTTGTTGCGAAATTTTTCGAATACAGAAAAAATCTTCGATAGCAAATTGATCGGTTAATTCAAGAATAAATGGGAGTAAGCACTCAATTTCGTTGGTACCACCCAAGCGAATGTGCAATTTTATTTTTTACTTATTAAATTTCAATGAAGG